TTCCTTTTGAAGCCAGAATCGCTTTTCCTTGATATCGAACATAATGTATGCAAATATCTTTGAGGAACCATAGGATCTTATGAAAAGAATTATAAGACACGAATCTAAGATATTCTATTTTTACATAAAAATGTGTTCTCTCAAGAAAGACTCCAGAAGATATTGATCGTAAATAAGAAGACTTTTTACTAAGAAAAAGGAATAGATATTCGCATTCATATACATAAAAATTATGTAGGAACAAAAAGAATCTTTTCTTTCTTTTTGAAAAGACGTAAATGGATTTTTTTGAAGTAATGAGACTATTCAATTTATGATATTCGTGGAAAATCAATCGCACTAAATGCAAAGAAGGAACATCTTTGATCCAGCATTGAAGGATTTGAACCAAGATTTCCAGATGGATGGGATAGGGTATTAGTAGATCCGACACATAATTTAAATGTGATAATTTATCCTCTAAAAAGGGAAATATTGAATGAATAGATCGTAAATTCTGAGATTTTGGTATTCTTTTTTCTTCAAGGGAGGCTATTAATCGCGATGAGAATGAAATTTCCAGAATGACTCCAAAACCTTCTGATACCATTTGAGAATAAAAATGATAAGAAAAAGAATTCTTGTGCAGCGAAAATACATTTTGGTTAGAATCATTCACCGAAGAAATCAAATATTTCTGTTGATACATTCGAGTAATTAAACGTTTCACAAGTACCAAACTAGATTTATTGTCATAACCTATAATTTCCACAGGTTCATAAAAAATCAAACTATTGAAGCTATGATAATGAGCAAGTGAGTAAATATACTCCTGGAGGAGTAGCGGATATAGGAAGTTTTGTTGCCAAAATCTCTCTTTTTTCAATCTAAATATCCTTGTAATCCTGCTATTTCAATACATTTCTACTTTAACCAAAAAAGAGAGGCATTTCTTGTCTTATGAAATGATACATAGTGCAATATGGGTCAGAACGGCGTATGTGTTTATGTTGTATGATAGTCTATTTTTCTCTTATAGTAAAATACTATTTATAAGAAAAGAATAGAACTTCTAACTAGAAGAAATTAGAATAATAAAGAATAATAGAATAAGAATATTATTCTTCTAATTATTCTAAGAGATAATTCTAATAATATAGTCTAGTATTATTCTAGACTATGCACTGTCTATACTTTTACTTTATTTTTTTTTCTATTTTAAAGAATCGAAAATAAGATAGACTTTTTCTACTTTTTAAACTTTTAGACTTTATTGTGATTAAAAATCATAAGAATAATCTAAGAAGTAAAAAATTATAAAATTCTATAAAAGTAAGAACAAATAAAGAATATATACTCCGGAGACAAAGAGCCCAATCTACAGATCTTTTTCTTTTCCCTTTTTATCTAATTTGATTTTCTTTTTCTTGTTAATATAACTAGGAATATAGGAAAAAGAAGAAAAGAAATAAAGAAAATAACAAGAAGAAAAAAGGGTAAAAATCTTTTATTTTTGCAACCTAATCACTCTTTTGACTTTGGAAATAATAATTTTTTATCACTATACTCTTTCTTATACACATCCGTCTTCAATCCACAATAAAGAATAATTAGGATTAAGAAAAAAAAAGAATCAATGGTCTCACAAGAGACCCTTTTCCCACATCAGGCACTAATCTATTTTTAACGTATAATTAGTAATTTGATCGGGTAATCATTCAAATTAAGAAGGGAAGCTCGTTGCTTTTTTGTCTTACTCGAATTGGAGCCATAAGACTCTATCCATTTATTCACTAGACCAAAAAGAGTTTACTTAACTAAATTTTCAAAATATTCTAAAAAGAAAAATTCTAGTACTCATAATCTAAATAGAACAAGAATTTTTCTTTTTTTTTCTATTTTTCTATTCTTTTTACGACATGCTCTTTTTTCCATTCATTACCTTTCAGGATCAGTCGCGGTCTTATAAACTATACCAAGAGTCTAGACGAATTTATTCATCCAAATGTGTAAAAGATCATAGTCGCAATTAAAAGCCGAGTACTCTACCATTGAGTTAGCAACCCGGACCAATATGAAGTGTAGATATGATCGAAATAAAAAAAAATTCAGCAAACTCATCCATTTTACTAAAATGAAGGAAAGAGCCAATAGGGAATGGGGATAAAAAGATCTATTTATATATGATCAAATTATATTTGTTTGATACGCCATTGTCAATATAAATGGACTTTTTAGAAAACAAAATTCAAGAAATTCTATGGAAATTTGTGTTACATTAGCACAACATAAAGAATAAAACTTTGAGTGGAAAAAAAATAAGGAAAAGGAATAAGAAAAAGGTATAGATAGAAAAATAGCGGTTTTCTTTAATCAAAAAAAGCAAAAAAAGAAAGATACAATACAAATACAAGAAGAAAGATTACCCCCCCTTGTTGGGGGGGTCCACAAAAATAAGAAAAAGGAGAATAAACGAAGTATGAATAGAACAAGAAAAAAAGAAACTTTGAATAAAGAATTAAATAAAGATAGGTACTCTTTATCTTATACTTTTTTCTTTATGATTCTTTCTTTTCTTTTTTATCAAAAGAAATTCGAAATTCTTTAAAGAATTCTGTCTTGCTTAAAATATCATAAACAGTTCCTGTGGGTTGAGCACCTTTTTCAAGGAAATATAAGATAGCAGGAACATTTGAATAAGTTTGATTCTTTATCGGATCATAAAAACCCACTTTTCGAAGATCTCTTCCTTCTCTTCGGGATCGAACATCAATTGCAACGATTCGATAGATGGCTCATTGGGATAGATGTAGATAAAAGATGCCCCCCTAGAAACGTATAGGAAGTTTTCTCCTCATACGGCTCAAGAAAAAATGATTCGAATTTATAGAATTTCTATTTCTATCTATTTTTTTTTCCTTCTTTACAGAAAAAGAAATCTCATTTATACTCCTAACTCAAGTTGGATATTTTGAAAAGATTTTAAAAGGAAATCCTTAAAATTTATTGAGCTGTCTCTAACCTCTTTTTCTGTCTATTTTCAGATCTATTTTTTTTTTTACTCATTCTGATCCAATTGTTGAGACAAGTTAAAAAAGTGTTTCCTTGTTCCGGAATTTGTTGTTTTTGCTTTGCGCTTTTTTCAATCATTAGGTTTAGACATTACTTCGGTGATCTTTACTCCTTTTCAAAAAGGCAGCAACATACCTTTTGTTTTTTGTTCTTTCTATGGAAAAGAGAAAAATCATTTTATTCCTTTGTGATACACTCTTGATTAAAACAGTTTGAAAATTTAGACAAATTTGGTTTTTTTTTCATTTCAAACTTGTTCAATTTTGAACCTCTCCATTTATCTATAATCTATATTTAGATATTTATGATATATTTACAAAGTTGATCTAACTTATTGATTGTCACTAACCCTAGATTATTACCCCGATAAAAGAATCAATTATTTTTGCTCGAGCTCCATCATATGCTATACCTTATATATACCATTAGTCTCTTTATTTAGCAACCCAAGACAAATTTAATCAGGTTCCTAGCAGAACAAATCATGTCGAGACAAGAGCATCTTCATTCGTATAGAAGATGGTGGATGTCAGAATCCACAGCCAATCATGTCCTTCAAGTCGCACGTTGCTTTCTACCACATCGTTTCAAACGAAGTTTTACCATAACATCCCTATAATTTTCTTTTAATTTGGAACCATATGCAATTGATTAAATATGGAATCATGAATAGTCATTGGCTGAACCGATACATAAGAATCTACACTTATAGACTTATAGATTAAGTCTATACCCAAAAAGGATTTCACTTAACATTACCCCTATATTTTCTCATATGAATAATATAACATAAAACAACAAACCAGTTTTAAGCAAACTTCTTTACATCTTCAACAAATCTTTGAGGATTGTCCATCAGAAATCCTTTTTCTTAAAATAAAAAAGATTCTAAACCTAAAAAAATCCTTTGGCTTTACTTTCATTCAGATGGAAAAGAAATACCCATGAATGGATAAAAGTTTTTATTTAACTAAAGATTTCATTGAAATCTTCATAAATATTCAATTATAGTCAATTAGAGAATAAAGAAAAGAATAAGATAATCTGAAATAATAAGATATTCTTAATAAGAAAAATATACAAATAGACAATATATATTCTTATGTAAGAATTATGGATTTATGTATGAATAGATTCTAATATAAGGATATCCTAATCTATTCATATTTTCTCATTTTTCCTTTAGATTTATGAAATATGATTTTATAATTTGAATATTATGATTTCCTTTTTTTCACCATCTCCAATTGAATCTGATTTTCATTGAATTTAAAACAGAGAGATAGTTTGAGAATAAAGTTTCTTTGTTTTCATTATTAGAAAGTCTAAAAAGTCTCGTGTAAGGTAAGATCAAAGATAAAATCAGAATCCTCGGGATTCTGATCTTTTCGCATCCATCTCCATTATAAAAAAAAACAAAGAATTGTTGAATTCAATTTTCAATTTCAATCGAGAAGAATTTTTTGTTTCTGATGCGAACGATCTGGGACGGAAGGATTCGAACCTCCGAGTAACGGGACCAAAACCCGTTGCCTTACCGCTTGGCCACGCCCCATTTCTTTTTGGTCTAAGAAAAACTAAGATAAATATTGGTTATTCGTCAATAACCAACCTAAAGAAATATAGGACATGTTGCCGCTAGGATTCAACATAATAGATATAGAATCAAAAAGATTAATTGATCATTACTTATAATTCAATTAAGATATTCTATAAAAATAGAATTCCTTGTATTCTTATTTGATTGGATAATGTAAGGAAGGATTCTTGATTGGGGAGAAGTCAAAGAAAAATAAGAATTTATTTCTTTTATCTGCTATCTACCTTTTTTTCTTTTCAATTTTACCTCAGAAAAACAACTCAATCCAATCTGATAATTTCTTATTCAATTTAATTTGAATCTTTAACTTTAAGAACAAGAAAAGAATATTTGTTATGCTTAATATCTTTTGTTTAATTTGTATCTGTCTTAATTCTACCCTTTCTTTGAGTAGTTTTTTCTTCGCCAAATTGCCCGAGGCTTATGCCTTTTTCAATCCAATCATAGACGTTATGCCAATTATCCCTTTACTCTTTTTTCTCTTAGCCTTTGTTTGGCAAGCTGCTGTAAGTTTCCGATAAAAATTGAATCTCTAATCTATATTCAATTCAGAATTTATTTTACAAAAAAAAAGATGAGATTTTATTCTGAATATCAATAAGATCATAAATAAGATTCAGATAAGTTTGGACATTAGGAACCCTCGATTCAAAAAGTCTGGTATTTTATGAAATTTCATTTGAATATTGAATAAGGGAAGGGGGCGATGATCTTTAGCTTTTATTTAAAAAGCTAATCAGCTTATTTATTTGGTTCTAACCTTTCCTTTATAAGATCCCATACCCCATAAAATTCCTTCTCAAATTACTTAATTATAGATAATTCTAGATATCTAGATATGAATATGGCAAGTATGGCAAGAAATTTTTGGTAACGAAAAAAGACGAATCTTATTACATTAGAAAAAAAAATTCGTGAAAATAAATTTCAAAAAAACTTCCTTTTTTTATCTTTAGAGCGATAGTATGTGTCGTAAAATAGGTGATCTATTTCCTTAAAAAAAAGGATCTTATCTTATCTTGGAGATTTGTAATGCTTACTCTTAAACTATTCGTTTACACAGTAGTAATATTCTTTGTTTCTCTATTCATCTTCGGATTCTTATCTAACGATCCGGGGCGTAATCCTGGGCGTGAAGAATAAAAAGAATAAAAAAAGAGATGAGATTCATTTTTACCCTTTCTTTTTTCATAGGTAAATGTATAAAGAAAAGAAATGGAATAGATGTTATATAAAGATAAAAGATTCATAAATAAATAAATAAAGAATAATCAAAAATTATTCCAATTATAAAATATCAAGTGATCGGGGGGGGGGGGGTCGGAGAGAGAGGGATTCGAACCCTCGATACGAAGAATTCGTACAACGGATTAGCAATCCGACGCTTTAGTCCACTCAGCCATCTCTCCCCAGTCAAAATTGGAAATTTATCATGTGTGAAATCAATGATTCAAAAAATATTTCTCGAATAGAAAGAATACCTTACTTCTTTTATTTTTTACAAAACAAAAACTTCATTTCACCGGCCTGGTTAAGTATAAGTACTGGCCGGGCCAGTACTTCTTTTGTTTCGACAAATCAAAATATTTATTGAAAAGAGAAGAGTAATTTTCATTGCCATTCCTAATTATTATTAATTATTATAAATTAGATAAGATTCTAATAGATAGATTATCTTATAAATTATTGAAAAAATTATCTATATCTAATATCTAAATTATCTAATATCTAATATCTAAATTAATAATGAATAGAATGAATCTATTTTATTTTCATTTTAGATTCTATATTTCTATATATTTAATATTTATTTACTAATTGAATCTTAGAGATTCTATTTCTATTCTTAGTATATTATAGTAAATTAGAGTCTAATTTAGAATATTTACTATTTATAGCTTTCTAGTAAAAAATAGTAAAAGTGTTTTAGTACTATTAATAGTATTTAGAGTATATATTATATACCAATAGAGTACTAATATTGTACTAAGATTTTTCGTCTTTATTTTTTTTTCTTTCTTATTAATATTAAGACTTCTTAAGGGAATTATTAAGATGAATAGAATACTGAACTCCAATTTTCATTTAGAATGAATTTTGTTTTGTATTAATGAATTTCCTAATTTTATAAATTTTCTATTTAAGAACAAAAAAAAAAGAGATCTGATAAGAGAAAGAATATGAAAAAAAAATACACATATTTCGAAAATGATACTAGAAATCATTTACTTGTTCAAAGCAAAGGACAAGCTTGAAAGTTTGAGGCCCAATTTACCCAAATTCAGAAAATCTAATGGTTCAAATGAAGAGAGGTTTCAAAAAATAAAAGACTTATAACTTTAGTACACTATTGAAATTTGACTAAACTTTTTGCTATTTACCTATTCTTTTTTCAAGTTTTCCCGTGGGGGAACAAAATACGTGTTAATCCTGAGATTTTCATGATTATGATGCTATATTGACTACATCTAATTACTTTGTTGGACAAAAGGCCCATTTATATCCAATAATGAATATGTAGCGGGTATAGTTTAGTGGTAAAAGTGTGATTCGTTCTATTAACAACTTCAATAGTTAAGGGGTCTTTCCTTTTTTTTTTTCATATTCCGATCAAAAACTTTATTTCTTAAAAAGATTTAATACTTTATCCCTCAATAGCACATTTGAGGAAAAAATATACATTATCACGATTTATATACAAAAGACAATCAGAATTTTCATAAAAAAATTGTATTATGGAGTCGAGAAGCATAATTTTTTTGATTGGTTCAATTCTTCCAATTAAATGAGTATGAATAAAAGATCTATGGAATAATAGTACAAAACTTTCAATCGTAACTAAATCTTCA